TACTCAGAATCAATTGGCAAGAGGTCAACGATTACGTGAGTTGCTCAAACAATCCCAATCAGACCCTCTTGCGGTCGAATACCAGGTAGCTACTATTTACACCGGAACGAATGGATATCTTGATGCGTTAGAAATTGGACAGGTAAAGAAATTTCTCGTTCAGTTACGTACCTACTTAACAAAGAATAAACCAAAATTCCAAGAAATTATATCTTCTACCAAGATATTCACCGAAGAAGCTGAAACTCTTTTGAAAGAAGCTATTCAGGAACAGATCGAACTCTTTCTACTTCAGGAACAAGCATAACTGGATCGCTCTTATTCTATTCTTAATTCTTAGTACAAGAAAAATCTTTCTCAAATATTTCTGATTCGAATCATTCAAAAAGGTGCCTTTTATCCTTTAACCTTTAAAATTAAAAAAATTTTAAATTAAATTATAATTATAATATAATAAATTATAATAAATATAAATTATAATAAATTATATAATATATAATAAATTATAAAATTAGAATAAATTTTATATTTATTTTATAATAATTTTCTTTATAATAATTATATGAAAATTAAATTATAAAATTATATAATTTCAATTTTTATATTATAAATTTATATATTATATTATATTATATATTTTTATATTTTATATATAGTATATTTATATAGTATCTATAGTATATAGTATATTTATATATAGTATATAGTTATTTTTTTCTATTCTCTATCTAGAATAGAGAGATGCAAATAAATTGCGTCCAATAGGATTTGAACCTATACCAAAGGTTTAGAAGACCTCTGTCCTATCCATTAGACAATGGACGCCCTTCATTCCTAATTTTCTAATCCTAATTTTCTAAATTTTTTGTAAAAAGCAAAATAGATTACATGGATTTAGGGAATACAATAAAAAGAAGGATGCATATCCAAATGGATAATGCATCTGCATATCATATGCAGTTAAGTAATATATAGCGGGTAGCGGGAATCGAACCCGCATCGTTAGCTTGGAAGGCTAGGGGTTATAGTCGACGTTGGTTGATTATTTTTAACATCTCTAATTCAAAACCGAACATGAAAGTTTTGTTTCATTCGGCTCCTTTATGGAAGATCGATGTATTCCCACCAGATAAAAAAATTAGATCCATAAAATCAACATCTACATAACATCTATAACATCTATGTCAGCTTTTTTTACGACTGGCTACTCGCTTTCTAGATGATCCCTCTAGAAGAGGGGGATTCCATCAAATCTTTCTAGTCTAGTTACTTCGTTCCCTATTTCTACTCGTGGGATCCTAAGGAAAAGAATTTTGTTTCTACCGAGCTGAAACAATAAGCCGAGGGTTCTAGTAAACCAAAACCATCGTTTTCTAGCTATTTGGCTTCAATTTTCCTTTTCCAGTTCAGCACAAAAATTGAAGATTTAGTTACGATTGAAAGTTTTATACTATCATCCATAGATCCTTTATTCATACTCATTCAATTGGAAGAATTGATCCAATCAAAAAAATTATGCTTCTCGACTCCATAATCCAAATCCCATTTTTTTATTCAAATTATGATTGACTTATTGACTTTTGGATAGAAATTGGATAGAAATCGTGAGAATGTATATTATTTCCTCAAATATCCTATTGAGGGGTAAAGGATTAAATCTTTTTAAGAAATAAAGTTTTTGATCTGAATATGAAAAAGAAAAAATGGAAAGACCCCTTAACTATTGAAGTTGTTAATAGAACGAATCACACTTTTACCACTAAACTATACCCGCTACATATTCATTATTGGATATGAATGGACCATTTGTCCAACACTATTTGGACAAAAAAGTAATGAGACGCAGTCAAGATAAAGATAGCATCAGAATCATTAAAATTCCAGCATTGACACGTATTTTGTTCCGACGCGGGCTTGAAAAAAAAATTCTAAATTCTAATTAATTTTATAGTAATTAATTCTATTTTTATTTTATAGTATTAGTTTTAGTTTTTATAGTATTAGGTATAGTATTTTTCGTCTTTTTTTTTTTTATCAGTATCACTATATTATAATATAATATATATAATATAATATTAAAGGAAAATTCTAATTTTTATAAATCTTGACTTCACATGTCACATCACATTCAAAATTTTAATTTTTGAATGGGGAGAGGTGGCTGAGTGGACTAAAGCGTCGGATTGCTAATCCGTTGTATGAATTTTTCGTACCGGGGGTTCGAATCCCCCTCTCTCCGACCCACCTGACCACTTTAAATTTTAGAATTGGAATAAATTTCTATTATTTTCTTTTATTTTTATTAATTTTTTATCTTTATCTAGTATCTATTCCATTTATTGATTATTGATAGAAATTTATTGATAGAATAGATTTACCTATGAAAAATAAAGTAAAAACTAAAAACGAATCTCATCTCTTTTTTTATTCCTCACGCCCAGGATTACGCCCCGGATCATTAGATAAGAATCCGAAGATGAAGAGAGAAATAAAGAATATTACTACTGTGTAAACGAAGAGTTTAAGAGTAAGCATTACACAATCTCCAAGATCATTTTTTTTTTTTAAGGAAATAGATCACCTATTTTACGACACACACTATTTTGATATGGCACTCTAAAGATGAAAAAGTCAGTTTTTCAAATGAATTTTATTCATTTTCACGAATTTCTTTCTAATGTTATTGTAATAAGATTCGTATTTTTTCGTTACCAAGAATTTCTTGTCATATCCAAAATTAGGTATTGTATGGGATCTTAGAAAGGGAAGGTCAGAACAAAGTAAGAAATAAGCTGATCAAAAATCATCGCTCCCCTTATTCAAATTCAATTCAATTTCAATATAAAATAGAAAATACCAGAATTTTTCTTTTTGAATCGAGGGTTCCTAATGTCAGACTTATCCGATCTTATTTATTTTTTGAATCAAAATATCATCTTTTTTTATCTAAGAAATCACGAATATTATATTATGATTAATGATTATGATATGAATAGAATAGAGATTTCTTTTTTATCGAAAACTTACAGCAGCTTGCCAAACAAAGGCTAACAGAAAAAATAGTACAGGGATAACTGGCATAACGTCTACGATTGGATTGAAAAAGGCATAAGCCTCGGGCAATTTGGAGAAGAAAAAACTACTCGAATAAAGGTTAGAATTAAGACAGATACAGATTAAACTAAAGATATTAAACATAACAAACATTTTTTCTTGTTCTTTAAAATGAAATTGAAATGATAATAAATTATCAGATTTGATTGAGTTGTTTTTATGAGAGAAAAAAAAGGCTGATAAAAGAAAAAAATTCTTCTTTTTCTTTTACTTCTCCCCAATCAAAAATCCTTCCTTACATTTTCCAATAAAATTAAATTAGAATACAAGGAATTCTACTTTCATACAATATCTTAATTGAATTCTATGTAATGATCAATGAATCTTTTTGATTCTATATCTACATGTGTTGAATCCTAGGGACAACATGTCCTATATGTATTTTGGTTGGTTATTGACAAATAACCAATATTTAGCTTAGTTTTTCTTATACAAAATAATAAAAAATGGGGCGTGGCCAAGTGGTAAGGCAACGGGTTTTGGTCCTGTTACTCGGAGGTTCGAATCCTTCCGTCCCAGATCGTTTCCATCAGAAACGAAGGATTCTTCTCTATTGAATTTTTTTTTTGAATTCAAAAAAAAAAAAAAAGGAATTAAAAATTTTTCTGTTATTCTTAAATCTAAGAATGATTCTTAGAATCATATGTTTCTTTTCATTCAAAAAATAAAATGATGGTGTATCATTCGATTTACACTCAGGGTATGTTCGTATTACTCACTTCATATTGAAATTTATATTGAAATATTCAATATTGAAGTGAGTTAGTTTTTTATGGAAACTTTGTGTCCCAGTTGAAGTGAGAAAAGTATTTGATTCTTATTTTATTTTATTCTTAAATATTCATGATGACTTTCGTTAACGATTGTTTGTTTTATATGATATGGATACGAAAAGATCAGACTCCTTTTTTTCTCTTTCATCTTACCTTACACTAGACTTATTATACTCCATAATAATGAAAACAAAGAAACTGTATTCTCAACCCACCCCCCTGTTTAAAATCAAAAATCATACATAAAATCATATTTAACTGGAGATGGTAAATCATAAGTAAATCATAATATAATTAATCATAACATAACATTATATAATGAATCATAAATTTAAAATCATAAAATAAAAGAAATTAAATTAAATATAAAAATATAATGAAATATTAAATATTTAAATATAAATAAATATAAATAATATATAATATAATATATAATAATAATTAAAAATAATTAAATTAAATAATATTAATATAAATTATAATAATATAATTTAAAATTATAATATTAATATCATAATTATCATAATTAAAAATTATAATATTAATATCATTATTTTAATCATAATTAAATAATATCATCATCTAGTTAGATAGTTAGAATATTTAATATTCTAAAAATTAAAAAAAAAAATTAAATATTGAATTTGAATATTATATTATTCAATATTTTTTGTTATTGAATATTGAAATTAAATTTCAATATTTAGTTTAATATAGTTAGTTTAGTATATAGTTACTATAGTTATAGTTTTTTATGGTTTTTGAATGGGTATTTTTTTTCATTTGAATGAAAGTAAAGTCAAAGTAAAAGGCTTTTTTTTTTAGTTTTATTTTAAAATTTATTTATTTTTTTTTTTAAGAGGGATCCTTTATGATGGACAATCCCGAAAGATCCGTTGATGATGTAAATCGGTTTTAAGCAAACTTAAAACTTATTTGTTTTTTCATGTGATTTTCTTCATATGAAAAAATTGGGGGTTAATTGAAGTGAAATCCTTTCCGGATAAAGACTTATCCATCTATGGATATATAAGTGTGAATTATTATATATCGGTTCAGCCAATGACTATTCATGATTCCATATTGAATCAATTGCATACGGTTCAAAATTAAAATCAAATGAGAGGGATGTTATGGTAAAACTTCGTTTGAAACGATGTGGTAGAAAGCAACGTGCGACTTGAAGGACATGATTGGCTGTGGATTCAGAATCCGCCATTTTCTATAGGAATGAAGATGCTCTTGTCTCGACATAGTTTGTTCTGCTAGGAACCTAATTTCATTTGTCTTGGGTTGGTAAATAAAAAGACTAATGGTATAGCATATGGTGGAGCTCGAGCAAAAATGATTGATTCATTTATCGGGGGAATAATCTAGGGTTAGTGACAATCAATAAGTTAGACCAACTTTGTAAATAGATCATTAGTAAATAGATCATCAATAGAATATATAAATATAAATGAAGAGGTTAAAATTTGAACAAGTTTGAAATAAAAAAAGTCAAATTTGTCGAAATTTTCAAACTGTTTCGATCAAAAGTGTATCACAAAGGGATCAATCTTTCGTATGATTTTGTCCTTTTTCCATAAAAAGAACAAAAGGTATGTTGCTGCCTTTTTAAAAAGGAGTAAAGATCACCAAAGTAATGTCTAAACCCAAAGATTTCACAAATCGTAAAGCAAAGACAACGAATTCCGGAACAAGGAAACACTATTTTCACTTGTCTCAACAATTGGATCAGAATGAGTAAAAAAAAAAAAAAAAAGATCCTAAAGGAGACAAAAAAAGAGGTTAGAGACAGCTCAAGAAATTATAAGGATTTCCTTTCGAACTCTTTCAAAACTACCCAACTTGAGTTAGGAGTACGAATGAGATATCTTTTTTCTGTAAAGATAAAGAAAAGAAGAAAAAAAAAAAAAAAGACTCAAATTAGAGTCTAATTCTTCTAATTCTTTATGTGTTTTTCTATTTCTATTTAAATATTAAATAGAAATATTATAGAAATTATAATCATCTTTTCTTGAGCCGTATGAGGAGAAAACCTCCTATACGTTTCTAGGGGGGGCATCCTTTATCTACATCTATCCCAATGAGCCATCTATCGAATCGTTGCAATTGATGTTCGATCCCGAAGAGAAGGAAGAGATCTTCGAAAAGTGGGTTTTTATGATCCGATAAATAAAAAAACTTATTCAAATGTTCCTGCTATTCTATATTTCCTTGAAAAGGGTGCTCAACCCACAGGAACTGTTCATAATATTTTAAGAAAGGCGGAACTCTTAAAAGAAAAAATTTCGAGTTTATTTTGATCAGAATAAAAGTCATGAATAGAAAAAGCTAGTACCTATCCTTGCGTAATTCTTTATTCAAAGTTTGTTCTTTTCTTGTTCTATTCATACTTATCATACTTAATTTTATTCTTACTTATTTTTGTTTTTCTTGCTTCTTGTTGTAGAACCCCCCTTGTTGGGGGGTAATCTTTCTTCTTGTATTTGTATTTGTATTGTAACTTTATTTATTATTTATTTTTTTATTAAAGAACCCCGATATCCTTTTTTTATATCTATACCTTTTCCTTATTCCTTATTTTTTACGCTAAAATCTCTTATTTATCATTTATGTTTATGTTGTGCTAATCCAACACAAATTTTTCTTTAATTTTTTTTAAGTCCATTCATATTGACAATGGCATATCGAACAAATATAATTATCTCGTATAGATATAGATCTTTTTATCTCCACTCCCTATTAGCATTTTTCTCCATTTTAGTAAAATGGATGGGTTTGCTGGATTTACTCTTCTTTTTTTTATACAAAACTATTGGTAGGGATTTTAACTAAAAAAATCCAATTTTTTTTTGTCAATTTTCCAATTATATTTTTAATCTCTTTTTTTTTTTGAACCGTATCTTCTTGATATTTTATTGTTATTGTTTACATTTGTTTTGTTGGTAGTTCCATGTTTTGATGCAGTTGTGCAGTTCAATTCCATTGATTTTTTATTTTTTATTTTGATCATATCTACACATCATATAGATCCGGGTTGCTAACTCAACGGTAGAGTACTCGGCTTTTAAGTGCGACTATGATCTTTTACACATTTGGATGAAGGAAGGAATTCGTCCAGACTATTGGTAGAGTTTATAAGACCGCGACTGATCCTGAAAGGTAATGAATGGAAAAAAAAGCATGTCGTGAAATAAAGAAAAAAATAAGACAAAGAATATAAAAAGAATATAAAATATATAAAATATAAGAAATAGAATTAGAATATATAAAATATAAATATAAAATATAATGAAATATATAATTAAATAAATAATAAATAAATAATAGAAATAAGATATTATATGAAATAATATAAAAAATAAGAAAAGAAATAATAATATAATATATATATATAATATATATATATTATATATATAATATAATATAATAATATGAATATATAAATAATTATATTATAATTATATAATATATAATGAATATATAAATAATTGAATATATAAAAAATTATATTATAATTATATAAATATAATATATAAAAACAATATATAAAAATATTAATTATTAAATTCTTAATATAATCAATAATCTGATAATCAATAATCAGAAATAAGAATCATAAAAAAATCGAATACGCATAATAGAACATAAGAATTTTTTTTTTCAATTTTTAAGTTCCGTAAAGTAAAAGTATAAAAAGTATAAGTATATTTTATAGGCGGGTCTAGTGAATAAATGGATAGAGCCTTATGGCTCCAATTAGAGTAAGACGAAAAAGTAACGAGCTTATTTTCTTAATTTGAATGAAGACCCGGTCTAATTACTAATTATACGTTAAAAATAGATTAGTGCCTGATGTGGGAAAAGGTTCTCTTGTTAATTGTGAGTGGACCATTGATTCTTTTTTTCCTGAATCCTAATTATTCTTTATTTTTATTTAATTTTAATATTTAATTTGAATTTTATAATTTGAATTTGAATTTTAAATTGTAGACGGATGTGTAGAAGAAATAGTATACTGATAAAAAAATTTTTATTCCAAAGTCAAAAGAGCAATCGGTTTGCGAAAATAAAAGATTTGACCCCTTAATTCCTTTTTTTTTCTTCTTTATTTTGATTTTGATTATTTTATATTTTATTTATTTTTTATTTTATTGTTATTCCTAGTTATATTAACAAGGAAACCCGATTGTGTAGAAAGGGAAAGAAAAAAGATCTGTTGATTGGGCTCTCTGTCTCCGGGGTATATATTCTTTATTTGTTCTTACTTTTAGAAAATCTTTTTACCATTACGTTATTTACATCACAATACACAATATACAACACAATAACAATATAAATAATTAATAATAAATTAATAAAAAAATAAATAAATAAAAAATAGAATTAGAATATATAAATATATAAAATATATATAAATATAAATTTAAATAAATAGAAAATATAATAATAATAAATATAATAAGAAATAGAATATATAATGTTTAATTTTAATATATTTAAATATAAATATTCTAAATATATGATAATATAAATATAAATTATAAATTCAATTAAATATATAAATTAAATATATTAAAATTAAATATATATAAATATAATATATAAATTAAATATATTAAAATTAAATATTAAATATATATAAATATAATTAATTATAATTATAATTAATATTAAAAAATTATAATGAATATTAAAAATATTTAATTTTTTTATATATTATATAAATTATATAAATTATAAATATAAAAAAAAAAAAAAAAAATACTGTATGTACTGTATAAAATACTGTAAAAATACTGTATACTGTATACTGTTATATGTATATACAGTATTATTTAACAGTATTATTTATAGTTCTAGTTTTATACTATGTTTTATACTAGAACTATAAATAATAGTTATAGTATTATATACCACTTTATTCTTAAAGTTTATTTAATAGTTTATTTCATATAGTTTAATATACTATTTTAATATAGTATAAATAGTATAAAGATAAATAAAAAAGAATATACTAGAATATACTACGTATAATATACACATATAATATACACATACACCGTTCTGACCATATTGCACTATGTATCATTTCATAACAATAACACAAGAAGTGCCTACCTTTTTTGGTTTCATCAGTATAAATGTATGTAAATGGCAGAATTTTTAGGATATTAAAATTTAAAAAGGATGGATTTCGGCAACAAAACTTCCTATATCCGCTACTCCTTCAGGAGTATATTTACTCACTTGCTCATGATCATAACTTCAATAGTTTTTTTTTTTACGAACCTGTGGAAATTATTGGTTATGACAATAAATCTAGTTTAGTACTTGTGAAACGTTTAATTACTCGAATGTATCAACAGAATTCTTTGATTTCTTCGGTTAATTATTCTAACCAAAAAGGATTTTGGGGGCACAAGAATTTTTTTTTTTCTAATTTTTATTCTCAAATGGTATCAGAAGGTTTTGGAGTCATTCTGGAAATTCCATTCTCGTCCCAATTAGTATCTTCTCTTGAAGAAAAAAAAATACCAAAATCTCAGAATTTACGATCTATTCATTCAATATTTCCCTTTTTAGAGGACAAATTTTTACATTTGAATTATGTGTCAGATCTACTAATACCCCATCCCATCCATCTGGAAATCTTGGTTAAAATCCTGCAATGCTGGATCAAGGATGTTCCTTCTTTGCATTTATTGCGATTGCTTTTCCACGAATATCATTATTTTTATTTTAATAGTCTCATTACTTCAAAAAAAAGCATTTACGCCTTTTCAAGAATAAAGAAAAGATTCCTTTGGTTCCTATATAATTCTTATGTATATGAATGCGAATATCTATTCCATTTTCTTCGTAAACAGTCTTCTTATTTACGATCAACATCTTCTGGAGTGTTTCTTGAGCGAACACATTTCTATGTAAAAATAGAACATCTTATAGTAGTGTGTTGTAATTCTTTTCATAGGATCCTATGCTTTCTCAAGGATCCTTTCATGCATTATGTTCGATATCAAGGAAAAGCAATTCTGGCTTCAAAGGGAACTCTTATTCTGATGAAGAAATGGAAATTTCATCTTGTTAATTTTTGGCAATCTTAT